TACTTAAATTGAATTGAGTTGGAATTTATTGGAATTTTCAACAGATACAAATGGAAAGAAATTGATAAAACATCCCTAGAAACAGACTTCTGCTACTTAGACTTATTAATTAAGTTATAGGATTTTGTATAGAATATAAAAACAAAAATGATTCCATTTCTACCATTATTATGATAATACATATTCCAACCTGCTTGAATACCAGAAAAATAAATGGATTGGACATTTGATCTTTTCGCTGAGATAAAGGCATAAAAATCAGAAAGAATATATAGAATTAGAATCGGTTTTTTAGCATTTAACCCCCCTTTATGTTATGGATTTCGTTGTTCAAAAAATGATTCGCAGAGAAGAGAGAGATTTTGTTTACGGATTTTTGAGTAGAACACGATTGTGAGGTGTACAAGAAAAGAAGGTTTGTATGGCTTAAACACGTGTGGAGATATCTATAATATCCGTCTTTCTTCTCTTTTATTGTTTTATTGTCGTTCTATGTTCTATTCGGGGCAACACAGGTTGCGCTCTACGAAAACATAATTTCAATTTTCTATTCAATTCAAAATTCAAATTGAAGTATGATACTTTTCTGATATCTGATAATTCTATATCGGGAACATATAACATATATAAATAATATATATCCGTCTAACAATTTCTCTTAGGGGGTTTACATATACTCATAATTGTTGTTATAATTATTATTAATAATTAAAATTGAGAAGGATTCTTTGATTGAAAAAATACATACTGAACTGATTAGTTATATATCAAGTTGTATTTTCTTATGTCATTAGGAAAACAAAATTTGGAGATTCAAATCCAAGAATCATTCATGCATTCTAAGTCAATAGTTAATGGTTCCTATTTTCATAAAGTTGAATTTTGGATTTTGCGGCTGAAAATCCACATTTGATTTTTCAATAGAAAGGTAAGAGAAAGTTTTGAACATTATGAATTTTGAGATAGACTCAATCGAAATTGAAAGGATGAATCAAACCCAATCAAAAGGGAAGAAGGATTAGAATTTCTTTTACTTTTAGGAAAAATTAAGGAAAACAGAACTCAAGGTGCAAGTACAATAAAAAAGCAGTTCAGTAATCCGGGAAAGTTTTCATCTATTTTGTATTTGTAGCATTTTGGCGGCATGGCCGAGTGGTAAGGCAGAGGACTGCAAATCCTTTTTTCCCCAGTTCAAATCCGGGTGTCGCCTGATCAACAAAAAACTAGAAATCTCTTCTTTTATTCTGTTGATATAACCCGCCGAATGATTCCCCAGCAGAAGCAGAGAAAGCAGACTGTTGATACTTGTTTGATTCTAAACATCTGGTCTGGGGGTTTTTCTAAAAAATTGCAAATATCCTTGCATATTTAGGCTTAGGCTTCAAGGAAATATTCGAATGCTAGAGGGGCTATCAAGACTTCGCAATTACCTTCTACTACAAATAAAAATTTTATATTATTAATCCATTGTATAATGACTGGACCTTGGATTAGATTGGAGAGCCCGATAGGAAATCTAAATAGTTGTGGAAGGGGGCGGAAGATACTTTATTATATACAAGATACGAGGAACTCACGAAAATCTCTGAGTGCTCAAGCATCCAATCAATTGAAATGAGGGTCAACAAAAAAAGAATAGGACCTATTATTCCTACATGTTCCATTAGTAACATTCCCTTGAGATGTTACTACGGATTTTGCTTGTGTTTAATCTTTCCCGATTAGAAATCATATAGGAATTTCTTATAAAATGAGCGAATTTATTGGATTGGTTTAGTAATAGTCTTCGTTCTTTTTGACTCTGCGCCATTGATTCCACTATTATTAGTGAGGAATAATGGAACAATTCCTTTATATTTATAGAGATAGGGGACATAATTCATATGGATATAGTAAGTCTTGCTTGGGCTGCTTTAATGGTAGTCTTTACTTTTTCTCTTTCACTCGTAGTGTGGGGAAGGAGTGGACTCTAGGGGTCCTACTAATCGAGTTAAGGAAGCAAACTGTATCAATATCAATTGCTTTCTAGATCGTTCTGCAACACGTTTGGAACAAAATAAAAATATCTTCATTTTGAAATTCCATTGGACTCGACTGGAGTAATGTATTATAGGAATCATCCTCTTTCAATCAAAGAGCTATTTCAACGATTCCCATGTTTGTAGTTCGAAAGGAAGAGGATCCCAGGAAATTTATTCGAACCTAATTCTTACTAAATTTTCTATTCCAATCAACGGCCTCTTACTAGGTGATACTGAGGAGGGCCGGACCCATTTTTTAGTTGTTTCTCTCTTTACTGTTCAAAGAAGAAGTAGCTTTGTTAAGTGTATACGCACTTTGTATGAGAAAGTATGAGAAAGAAAGGATATAAACATAGTGATTGTCTAACGAGATACTATGCAGAATAAGATCGTCAGGTGAGTCACATATTGCGCATTTACCGCTTTCGAATTTTTGAAATTGGATTTATACTTTATCGACTTATTTCATATCATGGTTCAGGCGTTAAAAATCAGTGAGATTTACTCTTCCTTTTCGATGCCCGTGGAACTACTGTCAATGGTTTACTCAATTACTTCTTGGGAATGTTAAAAAAGATTACTACGTGATTTTTTGAATATGCCTATATCTATCGCTTTTCCTTCATTGATTTGATTCTTTCAATAGATACCGAGATTCATATTGGAAATAAAAAATATAGTAATTCAAACTATAAGACATAAGAGTAATTCCTATAAGACATAAGAGTAATTCAGATTGATCAGAACAAATAGATATAGCAAATAAATGGAATTGGATGCTATGTCAATCCCATATATGGAATTGATATTCACATATATCAAGATAATATTGTAGATTGATCTATAGATCCATATCAAATGCAGCCTCTATCTTTATTTTATTCCGGGGGGCAGCTTTATAACTACAATCTAACTAATAAATAGTATGGTAGAAAGAAATAGATGAATCTTTCTACCATACTATCTATCTATTAGAATACTGCCGATTCTAGTTCACTCATTTCATTTAAGACATGAAATTGGAATCTTTTTCATTTTATTTCGTCAATTTTGGCTAAGAACTCAGAAGTCAAGTTTCATTCAAATTAGTTAATAATTAATCGTTTTGACTGACTGTTTTTACGTAAATGATAAGTAGAAAAGCGGTAGGAACTAGAATAAATAGTGCAGTAGCAATAAATGCAAGAATATTTACTTCCATAATCTCATCGGTTTTTTACTTCGCAATAACTCGGGATTTAATCCCATAGAGATGATAAATCTTTGGCCTGTAAATTCAATGAATGAATATTACCTCTCGATGATCTTGAATCGGATCAATATCATGAATAACAATATCTGAACTATCAAATCAATTCGTCGTCGAGAATTGAATAGTATAACATAGGAAGTTCTTTTATCCATACCGCCCCAAACTTGGATTCCTGACCCAATCCAAAATTCCTTTATTTATTTATCATTTTTTATCATCTGTTCTTTTTTTCTCTCTAATCTATCTAGTTCCTTCTTGTACAATCATCTGATGACGTCTCATCAAATAGCTCTTCCACTTCCAGTGGTCACATAGTTACAAACCCAAACAAACAATAAAAGCTAAATGGAAAAAGAAAGGAGTTTAGAACGAAACTATTTTTTATTTTTGACTTGGAAGACAAAGAAGTGTGATAAAGATGAGACCGTATAAAATGAATATTCATCAAATTTACTATTTTCCGATTTGTTCTTTCGTCGATGGGGCCTTAAAACAAAATGAAAAATCGGAAAAATGATTCATTCCCCTTTCTAAGAGGAGTAGGATTTTTGGTTGATCTGTCCTTCCCCCTCCTTTCTTCGTAGATTATTAGCCCCGGGACACCTATACCAAAAGCTCAGTGTGTGATTTGCATGAAATCTATTTTTCAACTTCAAACTAGTAAGTGAGGTTCCATAAATCCGTAGCCAGAAAAATAAATTGTGTGTTTTTTTTTTTATTTTTTCTGGAAAGTATTTTATTATATTCAATTTTTTATTTGTATTGGACAAGAAAGAAATTACCTTTGTGTATGCGCGCCTCAAAAAGGTATAGTACTAGATTCCATTACATGCATCGGGGGCAATCGAAAAAGCCAGCATTTCTTGGAATACTGACTATAATGCTACCAATAATTGTACTAATCCAACCGCATATGTCTTTCTCCTACCAAAAGGAAATAAAAAAGAAATAAGGATTTCCCCTTTGCTTTGACAATGAAATTCTGCCCCCGGTCTCCCTCATAAAAAGGGAGAGATTTATTGATATATTTATTGGATCCGTCGGGACTGACGGGGCTCGAACCCGAAGCTTCCGCCTTGACAGGGCGGTGCTCTGACCAATTGAACTACAATCCCAGGGAAATACGGGATCTAGCAGAAAATTTGATTCTTTTTTATCTCCGGATCGGGTATTTCTGAAGTACAAAGGGGGTTATCTCATGGCGGATTGGCGAATTATTGGGCCGAGCTGGATTTGAACCAGCGTAGACATATTGCCAACGAATTTACAGTCCGTCCCCATTAACCGCTCGGGCATCGACCCAGGAAGAATCAATTTTAGACTTATTGGTAATCCATGATCAACTTCCTTTCGTAGTACCCTACCCCCAGGGGAATTCGAATCCCCGCTGCCTCCTTGAAAGAGAGATGTCCTAAACCACTAGACGATGGGGGCCTGCTTGACCAACGGCCATCATACTATGATCATACTATGATCAACTTTTTGAAATTGTCAATATAATCGAATGATTCTATCCGAGGGATCTTTCCCCCTTTCAGAATTGCATAGAATTATTTTTTATTCGTCATTGATAAATTATTCATTAGAATCGCCATTAGAAATCTAGTAGTAGTATTTTTTTTTTTTTTTTTAATTATTTCAATTGAATTTATTTCGATTATTTTAGTTTAGATTATTTAGTATTTCGAATTTTATTTAGAAATTTCTAAATAAAAAATAAAAAAAAA